ACGGGTTTATTAGCTAAATGGCAATTGGCACATACAATACGGCCAGTCGCTTCTCGTGGATTTTCATAACCCTGCTGTGCAAAAATGGGATATGCATTTGAAAGGGGTGCCTGGGTTAGTATATATATCATGAGCGATACGGAAATGGATCGAGTAATCTCTTTCTTTATCCAAGAAAAGGTATTTTTAGTTTGCATGGTCCAATCATTGATCCCGAAAATTTCTACAATAAAATTAGGTAGGTCGCTAGTATAGTTCCCTATCTATAATTTTGCTATTTACTTAAATATTAAATATAAAGAATTTTACTGGAATATTGGAGGAATCCCTTGGATGGGTAGTAAGTACAATTTTGAATGTTTTGCTTATGTACAAAGTAACAAATATTATAATTGGATCGTTCGATCACTTTTCAGTCATTCATTGAATGATAAATCACTACAAGTGAAGGAGATACACGATTTAAATAACGAAAGATCCAATATTTAAAAATTGTATCTAAAATGACTGGAAAAGTAGAAACAAGACCGGATATAATTTGATCATTATGAGCAAATCCAAAATCTTTGTAGACAGAGCCAATCATTAATTCCCAACCGTGGGGCGAATGGAATCCTATACATAAATCAGTTAATAAAAGAATAGAAAAAGCTTTTATTGTGTCGCTTAAGTTGTATAGGAATTCTTGAAACCAAGAGTTAAGAATAACAAGTTCTTCATTACCTAGAATAGAATAACCACTTAGAATACCGAAACAGATTATATTTGTCGAGAAGTGTAAAATTGTATGGATGCGATCCTCGTTGTGCATCTTGATCAATTGGATCGTTTCTTTGTAGATTTCGATGCGAGGCTTTTGTAAATGTGTTTCCGGGTATTCCTTTATCATTTCGTCCAAACGTAAGAGTTCCTCTAAGTCTATGAATTCTTTTAGAATACTCTTTTCTTGAATATCATTCAAAAAAATTTCGGATTGCCTAGTATTCCACCAATTAGTAAACCAAGATTCCAGACTTTTATTAAATGAGAGAGAGATCCACCAAGGCAAAAATACTATAGATGCAAGATATAGAAGGGAAATTAATACTTTCTTTTTTGCCATTTTTTCGTCTGTGAATTTTAAAATTTTTAATGAACGCACCTCATTCGTCGACTCTATATGATACTAATATTTCTATCAAGCATAAGTTCTATTACAAGTCATCGATGTATTTCCGGATTTTTTTGTGATTCAGTACAGCGGTTAGTCCTTGAATTTAGAAAGAATATAGAATAAGAAAGAGCCCTCTTCAAATTAATAGTAGTCGGATTTCGAGACGAAAGAACTCCCGTTCTATCAAAATATCAAATATTTAGAAAAAAAATTCTTTACTTTATGATGAAATGTTTTGTTTTGATATATGATGAATCTATCATTTAGATTTGTTACTGAATTGAGTTAAGTGGATTTACATACGCATAAAAAAAATTGTGGACATAAACAATTTAGTTTTAGAATTGTTTCATATACGTTTGCTTTGGCTCGAGTAAGCGTTCTGAAGAAACTTCAGTTAAGTTATGCTATAGAAAAAAAGATGATTCTTGAGTTTTTTATCTCTTGCAAAGTATTCATTCTTCAGTTCCTTTTTTCAAAATACTTCAATTGGTACACGCAAGAAATAGGCCAATTCAGCAGCTTTTTGCTCAATCTCTCGTGGAGTAAAATTCTCATCAGTACGAGTCAAGGGAATGGCTCCTTGTCCTTTTATTTCCATATAAAGGACACGACGAGCATAAATACCCTCTTTAATTTCTATTCTGATGGACTGAATGTCTTTCATAAGGAATCGGAGGAATATGCGACGATTTTTTCCAGGAAATCCCCAACGAAAAATACACACTATGCCCTCTTTTATATCGAATCGATCATAACCACTACCTACATTCCACGAAATTGTGCACCACAAATAGGAGCTAATAAAAAGACCTGCGATCCCATAGAAAGACATCACGATACCTTGTGGAAAAAAAATTATTTGCTGAGAAGGAAATAAAGATATAAAATTCCTACCAAAATAACTGGACGTTCCAACCAATAAAAACCCTAATGAACCTAAAAAAAGAATAAAGGCCCAACAGAAATTACTTGTTTTTCGAGACCCCGCTATAAGTTCTACCCATATACGTTCTGATCGCCAACTCATACTCTAACTAGACCTAGTTGCATTTTATTGGAATTGGGAGAATAACAAAAATAATTTTTTTTTTACTTTTTTTTTGTTTCCGAAGTAACTCTCATCAACCAGCACTATTATGATGTGAACCTTTAGGGATAATTCATCGAATTTCTTAGATCCAAACTAAAATAATAACATCCCTTTCATATGATTTCCTAATACATATAGATGACTTTACATTTCAGAAATTCTCCCCGATCCCGATCTATTTGAAAATAGTTAGAATTCATTTATCATGTTTACACATACATAAGAGCTTATGCCCGAAGGAAGCCGCATATTATACCATATTTTACTAAATAGATATCCGTGTTATGATCCAAGTAAGTCTTGAAAAAAATATATATATATATATAAGATTTGTCCTTGTTGTATCTAAAAAATCTTGTTTTTTTGAACATAAAGAGATAAAGAAGCCATTGCAATTGCCGGAAATACTAAGCCCACTAAAGGCACAAAAATGGAGGGGAGACTGTTGAGAGTTATCATAGAATGGGTACCTCGATTTAATATTTGTACCTGTTATTTATTGTTATATTTATTGTTTTATATTTGAACCTTATCCTTATATTGTTATAAAGATATCTTATAATTCATATATAATTGTTATATTATACTAAGTATACCTAAGTGAGTATATATATACTTAATAGGGATAGGGAGTCTATAAGTATATGTTTTAAGAAATCTATATTAATTTAATAAATATATATTAATTAATAAATAAATATATAAATAAATGGACCTATTCATCTTTCTACATGTTTCTACATGAAATATATATATACGATAATCCACCCTTTTTCTATTCGTATTAGTAGTTATTATCTTTTCTTGTCTTATAAATTTCATAATTTAATAAAATTTGAAAGTATTTCCTAAAAACTCCTAAAGAATTCGTTATAATACGATCCAACAAAAAGGATTCTTAGTGGGGGATTATTTTCGGGAGATATAGAAAGATGCAAGACCTTGTTAACTAATTCCACGGAAGAAAGCGAAAGAATTCACTCTTTTATTTTGAAAGAATTCACTCTTTTGTTTAATAGAGATTTCCTAGTTAGTATTAGTAACCAGGAATATCGATAAAAAAACGATCCGGATGGTTCTTTCTACAATTCAATCTTATGTTACCAAAGTCAAAATCCATTCTTCGGATTTTGACTTTGATTCCTATAAATTAAATAACTACTTGATCACCACACATAAAAAAATTTATTAAGTTTTATTAAATTAATACTCTTATTAAATATTAAATTAAGACTCTAAGGCTCTAATCTAATTTTCATTCAAAGGAAAGAAAGCATGTAGCCGAAATAACTCACTCAGAACGCCCTTTAAAGGATTACGTGGTACGATTGGATCGAATAAGCCCTTATGGAATAAATATTCAGCCACTTGTGAATCCTCAGGTACTGTCTTATTCAATGTTTGTTCAATTACTCTTTTACCTGCAAATGCAATATAAGCATTGGGTTCGGCAATAATGATATCTCCCAACATACCAAAACTAGCCGTCACCCCGCCTGTGGTAGGGGATGTAAGGATTGCTACATAAAATAACTTTTTATTTAATTGATAATCATATAAAGCGGAAGATATTTTAGCCATTTGCATCAGGCTCAAGCTTCCTTCTTGCATGCGTGCTCCTCCGGAAGCACACACTAGAATAAGAGGTAAAAATTGATTGGTAGCATACTCGGCCAAACGTGTGATTTTTTCGCCCACTACAGATCCCATACTACCACCCATAAACTGAAAATCCATAACACCAATTGCTACGGGAATACCATTTAGTTGACCTGTGCCTGTTTGAACAGCCTCAGTTAATCCTGTATTTTTTTGATAAGAATCAATACGATCTTTATAAGGTTCCTCCTCCGAATGAAATTCAATGGGATCCAGAGAGACCATGTCTTCGTTCATAGGATCCCAAGTACCGGGATCAATCGAAAGTTCGATTCTATCAAAACTACTCATTTTCAAATGACATCCACATTGTTCACAAATATTCATTTTTGATTTTAAAAATTTCTTATAATTTAATCCATAACAATTTTCGCATTGAATCCACAAATGCCTGTATTTTTGAGTTACATTTAAATTATTAGAACTTATACTAAAATCACTATCATCTGTGCTAGTTTTTATACTGGAACTCTCGCTTTTACTACTATTTACGCTTTCGCCACAAATGTAACTATAAATGTAGCTGTCACTGTAATTGTTACTGTTGCTTAAAATATAACTATCAATACAAATTTGAGAACCAAGATAACTGTCAATACAACTATTAATGTGATTATTCCAACTATAATGAGAATTAGTATCATACATGTAATGATCGTGGCGAGTATCGTCACTTTGGGGTGCATTATTCATATAACTAGAAGTCTGATAACTATAAAAAGAACTTTTTAGTTCACTTAGAAAAGAACGGTTGTTGTCAATCTCAAAATTTTTATTTTCAATATCAAAATATATGGAATAACTGTCCCTATTACTATCCCTAACGAAAAAAGTGTCATCAGATATGAAATTCCGAATGTATCTGTCGCCGACTAAATGATCAACATTACTGTAATTAGACTTGTCGCTAAAATTTAAAATGTCTTTATCCATATCATTTAAAATTGGATCTTCACTTACACTGGTATTTTCAAAAGGACCAAGACTGTCCATTGATTTACTTAGCCTACACCTGTATTCTAACTCCCCGTTAAACAACATCGAATCGAACCGCCATTTTTCCATAGAACTTTCTTGCCCCTCATTTCCATGAAA